TTACAAATAATTCCGACAACTTCAGGAGAAAAGGAGGCATTTACCTATTACAGAGATGGTGCGATTTGCTTTTTTTTTTGATCTCAGTCTTAGAAGAAAGACGCAATAATGGGGATAGAAAAAATAAATTTGAAATTTCGAAATAAATCGACGCTTGTTGAAGGTGAAGTTTGTAAATAAAAAAATCCCTTCTGTCGTGTATCCCCGATTAATGCAACCTCAGATGCTTCAATTGTAAATTAGAGCATTGAACGAAAGGTGACACACCTATGGGTTCCCTGTTGCAGGTCAACCCTCCTCCACTAGTACCAATAGGTGGCACAGGGGAAGAAGCACTACGTCTAGGAATCAACAATACGAAACCCTTGTTTTCAAATATATCTTTATTCCTTTTCCTTGTTTGGGATCGGGACTCCCAAAAATGGTTGGGACAACAAACATCCATCTCGTTCGTACTTTGGATACCCCTGGAACCATTGAAGGCTGTTGAAGTGACTAATTCCTTAAAATAAAATCTTAAACTAAAAAATAGAAAGAATAATTAAGGGGCGTTGAGGACAAAGAAATTGCTGGAGTTATCTTTTTATCTAGTACCAACGTGCTTGATGTTAAGAAAAGATCTTTTGCAAGAAGGTTGGCTAGAGATTTCTTGTAAAAACACTAGTCCCGCTTAGTTCATAATGAAAAAATTTCAATCTTTATTCTATAGTATAATTTTCATTATGCACATAAGGGAGGAGCCGTATGAGATGAAAATTTCACGTACGGTTTTGGAACGGAGATTCTTTTAATCGAATGACGACCGTAACGGATGTCGGCTCAATCCGAAGGAAATTATGCGGAAGCTTTACAGAATTATTATGAAGCTATGCGACTGGAAATTGATCCCTATGATCGAAGTTATATACTCTATAACATAGGCCTTATTCACACAAGTAATGGAGAACATACGAAAGCTTTGGAATATTATTTTCGAGCCCTAGAACGAAACCCGTTCTTACCACAAGCTTTTAATAATATGGCCGTGATCTGTCATTACGTGCGACTATCTCCACTATAGAAAGAAAAATAAAGGGAAAATACGCTAGTAAATACTAGAAAAAACGAAAAATACGGGCTTTCTACATATGTATCGTACCAAATACGATTTTTATTAGCTGTAGCAAAGAAATAAACTTTATAGAATCCAAAATATGAAGAACTAAAATGCCTAGATACTTTTTGATTCTATGGATAAAAGATTTAATTGATAGAGAATGATAGAGAAAGCGCCGTAAAGATCAATTAGCGAAATTTTTGGCCGATACAATAATAACTGCTTACTTTTACTTATCCAGAATATGAGATAAAAATTAGGAATCAATTTATGTAATAGAGTTGATCCCCTACGGTATTGAGCAGCGGTGTAGCATCAAATCCCAAAGATAGTAAGTCTTTCTTATTCTGAAAGCCTTTTTCAACAATTCTATATCTTCAAAGATTGTATCTAAAATATAGAAATGTAGAGATTATAAATACAATATTTATATATGATATATGAAACCGGGATAGTTACCTTTAAGAAAAAAGGTAGAATGCCTCTGCTTTATTCTTCTGAAGGTGGGAGAAAAGATAAAACTAATTCTTTTTTTTATTTAAATAAAAATAAAAAGAAAATAAAAGTTTTAAACTTTTGTAATTAACCTCTTTTGGTTAGCTCGAAAAACCTAAAAACGGGACGGCAAAAGAAAAAATTGACTGTCGATGAGCGAGCCGTATGAGATAGGAAACTCTCAAGTACGGTTCTAAGGGAAGGAAGTTACCCTCCTATTCCGCCCGTGGAGAACAGGCCATTCAGCAGGGCGATTCTGAAATTGCGGAGGCTTGGTTCGATCAAGCCGCTGAGTATTGGAAACAAGCTATAGCACTTACTCCTGGAAATTATATTGAAGCACAGAATTGGTTGAAGATCACAAGGCGTTTTGAATAAGAATACTTTAATTCTTTTTTATTTAGAATTTGTTCTATATTTTCATTTTCTATTTATTAGAATTATAGTTAAGTTATTAGAATTCGATTCAGTGTTTATTGTACCTATCAGTCAACTAAAACGGATCATTTTTGGGAAGAACCAATCAAAGAATTTCATCATATCCTTTCTAATATCTTTTTAAAGATTGTTCTATTTCGTTCGTCTCTTATTTCCTAAGATAAACGATACACAGATAGAGTAGAGAATCTATATATTTGGTTTTCTGCTACTAAAATAAAATGAATAAAAGAAACTTTCGAATGAAATGAACAGATACCAGGTTGTTTCTTAGGAATGAATAATGGCTCTTTACGTGATTGTGAATCTAATTGGAAGAGAATAATAAATATATTTTATGTAAGACATAAAAGAGCTTCGTCTAGAAACTTATAATTGAGATATGAATACACTAGATTGCACAAAAATAAGGTTTTTGCGCCAATTAAAAGACCATAAAAGGTTTTGAGAGGGTTAAAAAAGGTCCGTTGA